ATAGGAGAAGAAGCACTACGCCTAAAAATCAACAACACGAAAACTTTGTTATGTTATAAATTATACTCCTTCCTTATCGAGACCGGAACTAAGAAGAATGGTTGGGCCAACAAACATCCATCTCGTTTGTATTTTGGATACCCGTATAACCATCGAAGACTGTTGAAGTGACGAATTCCTGGAATTTAAGGGGCGTGGGGGACAAAGAAATTGTTGAAGTTACCATTTTTTTATCTAGTATCGACCCATTTGATGTTAAAAAAGATCTTTTGCAGGAAGGTTGGCTAGAGATTTCTTGCAAAAACACTAGCCCCGCTCAGTCAATAATGAGAATATTTCAATCTTTTTTGATTCCATGTATTATTCTCATTATGCACATAAGGGAGGAGCCGTATGAGGTGAAAATCTCACGTACGGTTCTGGAACGGAGATTCTTTGAATCGAACAACGACCGTAACGGATGTCGGCTCAATCCGAAGGAAATTATGCGGAAGCTTTACAGAATTATTATGAAGCTATGCGACTAGAAATTGATCCCTATGATCGAAGCTATATACTCTATAACATAGGCCTTATCCACACAAGTAACGGAGAACATATGAAAGCTTTGGAATATTATTTTCGGGCACTCGAACGAAACCCGTTTTTACCACAAGCTTTTAATAATATGGCTGTGATCTGTCATTACGTGCGACTATCTCCACTATAGAAAGAAAAAAGGAAAGAGAAAAGAGCGAATCCGCTAGTAAATACTAGAAAAAATTACTAGAAAAAATAGGCTTTCTACATATACATCGTTCAAAAAACGATTTTTATCAGCTGTAGCAAAGAAAGGAACTTCATAGAAGTCAAAATATGAAGAAATAGATATGCCTAGATACTTTATTCTATGGATAAAGGATCTAATTGATAGAGAAAGCACCGTAAAGATCAATTAGTGAGGTTTTGGGCCGATACAATAAGAACTGCTTACTTACTTATGTCATGATAGAAGATAAAAGTTAGGAATCCATTTATGTAATAAAGTCGATCCCCTAAGGTATTGAGCAGCGGTGTAGCATCAGATCCCAAAGATAGTAAGTCTTTTCTTTATTATGAAGAAAAGACTTTTTCAAAGATTCTATATCAATTTCTCTATGAAACCGAGATAGTTACCTTTGAGAAAATTCTAGCAATAGTGGAAATGCCTATGCTTTTATTCTTCTGAAGGTGGGAGAAAAGATAAAACTAAAAAAAACGGATTATTTATTATTAATAAATATTCAAGTTTGAAACTCATGGAATTAACCTCTTTTGCTTTTGGTTAACCTGAGAAAAAAAAATGGGACACCACAAGAATTGAACGATGAGCCGTATGAGGTAGGAAACTCTCAAGTACGGTTCTAAGGGAAGGAATTGATCCACCTATTCCGACCGGGGAGAACAGGCCATTCGACAGGGAGATTCTGAAATTGCGGAGGCTTGGTTCGATCAAGCCGCTGAGTATTGGAAACAAGCTATAGCGCTCACTCCTGGTAATTATATTGAAGCGCAAAATTGGTTGAAGATCACGAGGCGTTTCGAATAAGAGCACTCTTTTTTTATTTATTATTTTCTAATTCTATTTTTTTTATATTGAATTGTTTGTTAGCTTCATCAGTCAAATAAAAAGGATCATTTATCTGGTAAAAACAATCAAAGAATTTCATTATATCCTTTCTAAGATCCTAAGATCATTTTCTATTTCGTTTGGTATTTCGCGGGTATAAACGATACGCAGATAAAGTAGAGAATATCTATTTCTTTTTCTGCTATTAAAACTAACTTCCGAATAACTAAATATAGATACTGGAAGATTTCCTTAGTAATGAAATGACCAATACCTGTTCATGGAATTTGGAATAGAATATAGAATAATAATTAATATAAATAATTAATATATACGTGTTCTCTTTAATGTAAGACATAAAGTAGCGACGTCTAGAAACTTTGAATTGAGATATTAATAACTAGGTTGAACAAAAAATGGTTTTTGCATCAATTCAAAGCCTGGAAAAGGTTGTAGAAGATTAAAAAGGTCCGTTGCGCGCCTCATGGCTATGTCATAATAGATCCGAACACTTGCCCCGGATCGACTTCCAGATCATAATTGCTCTAGTGAATAACTAAATAAAATAGATGGGAGATAGAAGAAAGAAAAAGAAACTAATTAGAAACATCTCCCATAGGTTCACTAATTACTTGACTATTGGCGGGTTTCTTTGTATGTGTTGTCCGGAAAGAGGAGGACTCAATGATTATTCGTTCGCCGGAACCAGAAGTCAAAATTTTGGTAGATAGGGATCCCATAAAAACTTCTTTCGAGGAATGGGCCAAACCGGGTCATTTCTCAAGAACAATAGCTAAGGGTCCTGATACTACCACTTGGATCTGGAACCTACATGCTGATGCTCACGATTTCGATAGCCATACCAATGATTTGGAGGAGATCTCTCGAAAAGTATTTAGTGCTCATTTTGGC